GTTGATGTCGCTTAAATATTAAAGCAAGGCACTGAAAATGCCTAGATGAGCCCTGTATAACTCCATAAACACACAGCTTTGGTCCTGACCTTACTATTAGTCCTCAGCAAACTTACACATGCAAGCATCCGCACTCCAGTGAAAATGCCCTTTAGGTCCCCCTAACCAAGAGGAGCAGGTATCAGGCCCACAAACCCAATGTAGCCCACAACACCTTGCTAGGCCACACCCTCACGGGACACAGCAGTGACAAAAATTAAGCAATAAACGAAAGTTTGACTTAGTTATGCTAACACCTAAGGGTTGGTAAATTTCGTGCCAGCCACCGCGGTCATACGATTAACCCAAACTAATATCTACCGGCGTAAAATGTGTTTAGGATTTTAGAACAATAAAGTTCAACCAAAGCTAGGCCGTAAAAAGCTACAGCCAAAATAAAAACCTCAACGAAAGTGACTTTAGCAAATCCGAATACACTATAGCTAGGATTCAAACTGGGATTAGATACCCCACTATGCCTAGCCCTAAACCAAGACACTTAACCAAACCAAAGTGTCTGCCAGAGTACTACTAGCAATAGCTTGAAACTCAAAGGACTTGACGGTGCTTCACATCCCTCTAGAGGAACCTGTCCTATAATCGACGAACCCCGATAAACCTCACCACCCCTTGCCAACACAGCCTATATACCGCCATCTCCAGCAAACCTTGAAAAAGCACCACAGTAAGCGCAATTATAATGCATAAATACGTTAGGTCAAGGTGTAGCCCATGAGGTGGAAAGAGATGGGTTACATTTTCTTAAAAAGAAAACCCACGGAAACTTCTGTGAAACTACAAAAGCCAAAGGAGGATTTAGAAGTAACTTAAGAATAGAGAGCTTAACTGAACTCGGGCCATGAAGCACGTACACACCGCCCGTCACCCTCCTCAACCCACCAACAACCAAAAACCATATACCCACCCATAAGGTACACAACCCTAGAGGAGACAAGTCGTAACAAGGTAAGCATACTGGAAAGTGTGCTTGGAATAGTCAAAGTGTAGCTTAAACAAAAGTATCTGGCTTACACCCAGAAGATTTCAACTCAACAGACCACTTTGAGCCAGACCTAGCCCTACACAGCCCTTAACTCAACTACCAACATCAACCCAAACCAACCAAACCATTTACACCAATAAAAGTATATGCGATAGAAATTATCAACAGGCGCCATAGAGATAGTACCGCAAGGGAAAGATGAAAGAACAACTAATAGCACAAAACAGCAAAGACCAACCCTTTTACCTTTTGCATAATGAACTAACCAGAAAAACCTTGACAAAGAGCCCTTCAGCCAAAAACCCCGAATCCAGACGAGCTACCCGCGGACAGCACAAAGAACCAATTCATCTATGTTGCAAAATAGTGAAAAGATCCTCAGGTAGAGGTGAAAAGCCTAACCGAGCCTGGCGATAGCTGGTTGTCCAGAAATTGAACCTAAGTTCAACTTAAAATTTGCCCAAAGAACATAACATCAAATCTCAACACAAATTTTAAATATAATCAACAGAGGTACAGCTCTGCTGACAAGGGACAAACCCCACCTAGAGAGTAACCACCCCCCCCCCCCCCCCCATAGTAGACCTAAAAGCAGCCACCAATAAAGAAAGCGTTCAAGCTCAACTAGCAATAACTCCAAAAATACCAAAAGCCACACCCAACTCCTAAAACCCCACTGGACCAATCTATAATATAGAAGAGACAATGTTAGTATAAGTAATAAGAATAACTTCTCCACGCACTAGCTTATATCAGAACGGACCTACCACTGATAGTTAACAGCCAGACTTCCATACTCCCCCAAATATCCCCAAGTCGTAACTCACTGTTAACCCAACACAGGAATGCGTACTGGAAAGATTAAAAGAAGCAGAAGGAACTCGGCAAACATAAATCCCGCCTGTTTACCAAAAACATCACCTCTAGCATAACAACTATTAGAGGCACCGCCTGCCCAGTGACATATGTTCAACGGCCGCGGTACCCTGACCGTGCAAAGGTAGCATAATCATTTGTTCTTTAATTAAGGACTTGCATGAAAGGCCCAACGAGGATTTTACTGTCTCCTACTTCCAATCAGTGAAATTGACCCCCCCGTGAAGAGGCAGGGATAACCATATAAGACGAGAAGACCCTACGGAACTTTAATTAACTAGCCTAATCATAACCCATACAAACCTAGCAGGGACAACTTTCCATGACCTAGACTAGCAATTTCGGTTGGGGCGACCTCGGAGTACAAAAAAACCTCCGAATGACCATGCACCCAGACCTCACCAGTCAACGTGCCCCAATATCAACTCAATTGACCCAAGTAATTGACCAACGGAACAAGCTACCCTAGGGATAACAGCGCAATCCTATTTCAGAGTCCATATCGACAATAGGGTTTACGACCTCGATGTTGGATCAGGACATCCCAGTAGTGTAACCGCCACTAAAGGTTCGTTTGTTCAACGATTAAAGTCCTACGTGATCTGAGTTCAGACCGGAGTAATCCAGGTCGGTTTCTATCTATAAACCTTTTCTCCCAGTACGAAAGGACAAGAGAAACTGGGCCTACTCTACAAAAGCGCCCTAAAACCTAATAGATGACCAAATCTAAATCTAGTAAATCACCTAACAACCAACCCAAAACCAGGGTTTGTTAAGATGGCAGAGCCCGGCAAGTGCATAAAACTTAAACCTTTACAATCAGAGGTTCAACTCCTCTTCTTAACACAATGCTCCTTACAAACATCCTATGCCTGATAATACCCATCCTCCTAGCCGTAGCATTTCTAACACTGACTGAACGAAAAATCCTAGGTCACATGCAACTACGCAAAGGCCCAAACACCGTAGGACCCCACGGACTACTACAGCCAGTCGCAGACGCAGTAAAACTATTCACCAAAGAACCCCTTCACCCACTCACGTCATCCAAACTAATATTTATCATCGCCCCAACACTAGCCTTTACCCTAGCCCTCAGCCTATGAGCCCCTCTCCCAATACCACACCCCCTCATCAACCTTAACCTTAGCATCCTATTTATCTTAGCAATATCCAGTCTAGCCGTACACTCTATTCTATGATCGGGATGAGCATCAAACTCAAAATACGCCCTAATCGGGGCACTACGAGCAGTAGCACAAACAATCTCATACGAAGTAACCCTAGCAATCATTCTACTGTCCATTATGCTCATTAACGGATCATTCACATTATCTACCCTAACAATCACTCAAGAACAAATATGACTAATTCTGCCAACATGACCCCTAGCTATAATATGATTTATCTCTACCCTAGCCGAAACCAACCGGACCCCATTCGACCTCTCCGAAGGGGAATCAGAACTAGTGTCGGGCTTCAACGTAGAATACGCAGCGGGCCCATTTGCCCTATTTTTCATAGCTGAGTATACCAACATCATTCTAATAAATGCCCTCACCGCCACCTTATTCTTCGGCGCATTCCACAACCCTCTCTTCCCAGAACTACACACAATTAACCTCACCACCAAAACCCTAATCCTAGTCTTCTTATTTTTATGAATTCGAGCATCCTACCCACGATTCCGCTACGATCAACTAATACACTTGCTATGAAAAAATTTCCTCCCACTCACCCTGGCCCTATGCACGTGACACATAACCATGCCCATTTCACTCGCAGGCATTCCCCCACAAACATAAGAAATATGTCTGACAAAAGAATTACTTTGATAGAGTACATAATAGAGGTTATCAACCCTCTTATTTCTAGAAATACAGGAATCGAACCCGTACCTGAGAATTCAAAGTCCTCCGTGCTCCCCACATTACACCATATTCTAACAGTAAGGTCAGCTAATTAAGCTATCGGGCCCATACCCCGAAAATGTTGGTTCATACCCCTCCCATACTAATCAACCCCATAACTCTAGGCATCATCATACTAACACTGTTCTCAGGGACAATAATCGCAATACTTAGCTCTCACTGACTCCCAATCTGAATAGGATTAGAAATTAACATGCTAACAATAATCCCCATCCTAATACTAAAACGCAACCCCCGATCAACAGAAGCAGCCACCAAATACTTCCTTACTCAAACCACAGCATCCATTCTACTCATAACGGCCGTGGTAATCAACGCAATACTTTCTGGCCAATGAACAATCACAAAAATCTTCAACCAACCAGCATCATACATCATCACCATCTCCATTGCCATAAAACTGGGACTAGCCCCATTCCACTTTTGAGTACCAGAAGTAACTCAAGGAACCCCACTAACTTCAGGAATGACTCTATTAACATGACAGAAACTAGCCCCAATCTCAATCTTATACCAAATCACAGCCTCTACCAATCACACCCTCCTCCTCACGATAGCAATTCTCTCTATTATAGTCGGAGGCTGAGGAGGATTAAACCAAACACAACTACGAAAAATCATGGCCTACTCTTCCATCACCCACATGGGCTGAACAACAGCCATCACCATATATAACCCCACCCTAATAATTCTAAACCTCACTATTTACCTACTCATAACCACCTCAATATTCCTTCTACTCACCCAACAACTATCAACCACCATCCTAACACTTTCACGCACATGAAACACCATACCACTACTGGCTTCCCTAACAGCCATAGTACTCTTATCAACAGGAGGCCTGCCACCCCTGTCAGGATTTTTACCTAAGTGAATAATCATCCAAGAAATAACAAAAAATAGCCTAATCACCACCACCATGATAATAGCCACCCTAACACTACTCAACCTATATTTTTACACCCGACTTATTTACTCTACATCACTCACATTATTTCCATGCACCAACAACACCAAGACCAAATGACAATTTAAAACCACCACTCTATTACCCCTCACACCAACCCTAATCACCCTCTCCACAATAATCATCCCCCTATCGCCCATACTATCCGTCCTGGAATAGGAGTTTAGGATAACAAACAGACCGAGAGCCTTCAAAGCCCTAAGCAAGTATACATACTTAACCCCTGCACAAGGACTGCAAGACTTCACCTTACATCTATTGAATGCAAATCAAACACTTTTATTTTAAGCTAAATCCTCACTAGACTGATGGGACTTGAGCCCACGAAACTTTAGTTAACAGCTAAACGCCCTATCTATACCTGGCTTCAATCTACTTCTCCCGCCGCGAAAAAAAAAGGCGGGAGAAGCCCCGGCAGGGTTTAATACTGCTTCGCCGAATTTGCAATTCATTGTGGTTCATTCACCACGGGGCCATGGCAAAAAGGGGCCTCACCCCTGTCCTTAGATTTACAGTCTAATGCTTCCTCAGCCATTTTACCTATGTTCATTACCCGCTGACTATTCTCAACAAACCACAAGGACATCGGAACCCTGTACTTGTTATTTGGCGCCTGAGCCGGAGTAGTAGGCACTGCCTTAAGCCTACTGATTCGAGCCGAACTGGGACAACCAGGAACGCTACTAGGCGACGATCAGATTTATAATGTTATTGTTACCTCACACGCATTCATCATAATCTTCTTTATAGTAATACCAATTATAATTGGCGGCTTCGGAAACTGACTAATCCCTCTGATAATTGGAGCCCCTGACATGGCATTCCCCCGAATAAACAACATAAGTTTCTGATTGTTACCCCCGTCACTTTTACTCCTGCTAGCCTCCTCCATAGTAGAAGCAGGCGCAGGCACGGGCTGAACCGTGTACCCACCCCTAGCAGGCAACCTAGCTCATGCAGGTGCATCAGTCGACTTAACTATCTTCTCTCTACACTTGGCAGGAATCTCATCAATTCTAGGTGCTATTAACTTTATTACCACCATCATTAACATAAAACCCCCTGCTATATCTCAATACCAAACCCCTCTATTTGTTTGATCTGTACTAGTAACAGCAATCCTCCTCCTCCTCTCACTCCCGGTCCTGGCCGCCGGAATCACCATACTCCTAACAGACCGCAACTTGAATACCACATTCTTTGACCCTACCGGAGGAGGGGACCCTATTCTATATCAACATCTATTCTGATTCTTCGGACACCCTGAAGTATATATTCTCATCCTGCCAGGCTTCGGCATAATCTCACATATTGTCACATACTACTCCGGGAAAAAAGAACCCTTTGGCTACATAGGTATGGTATGAGCTATGGTATCAATCGGATTCTTAGGCTTCATCGTCTGAGCCCATCACATATTTACAGTGGGAATAGACGTAGATACACGAGCATACTTTACATCCGCCACTATGATTATTGCTATTCCCACGGGAGTCAAAGTGTTCAGTTGACTAGCCACCCTGCATGGGGGTGATATCAAATGGTCCCCAGCCATGTTATGGGCCCTAGGCTTCATTTTCCTATTCACAGTAGGCGGACTAACGGGGATTGTACTGGCAAACTCATCACTGGACATCATACTTCATGATACATATTACGTAGTAGCCCACTTCCACTACGTGTTATCCATAGGAGCCGTATTTGCAATCATGGGTGGATTCGCACATTGATTCCCACTATTCTCAGGATATACCCTCAACACGACCTGAGCCAAAATTCACTTTGTGATTATGTTTGTAGGTGTAAACATAACATTCTTTCCACAACACTTCCTAGGCCTCTCCGGAATGCCACGACGCTACTCCGATTACCCTGACGCGTACACGACATGAAATATAATCTCATCAGTAGGCTCTTTCATCTCACTTACTGCAGTAGTGCTATTAATGTTCATAATTTGAGAAGCCTTCGCATCTAAACGTGAAGCGAAACCAGCAGAACTCACCACCACCAACATTGAATGACTCCACGGCTGCCCACCACCACATCACACATTTGAAGAACCCACATTCGTTATAAACCCGGCTCAAGAAAGGGAGGAATTGAACCCCCTAAAGTCGGTTTCAAGCCAACCTCATACCCAGTATGACTTCCTTTACTAAGCGAGGCGTTAATAAAACAATTATGTTACTTTGTCAAAGTTAAATTATAGGCTAAACCCTTTACACCTCTATGGCCCACCCCCTACAACTAGGATTCCAAGACGCCACATCCCCAATCATGGAAGAATTACTTCACTTTCATGACCACACCTTGATAATTATATTCCTAATTAGTACCCTGGTACTGTATATCATCTCACTGATGCTATCAACTAAACTAACCCACACCAACACCATAGACGCTCAAGAAGTAGAAACCATATGAACAATCCTCCCAGCTATTATCCTCATCCTAATTGCCCTACCCTCACTACGAATTCTATACATAATGGATGAAGTTAATAACCCACTACTCACCATTAAAACTATAGGCCACCAGTGATATTGAAGTTATGAGTACACGGACTATGAAGACTTAAACTTTGACTCATACATAATTCCCACCTCCAATCTTGAACCGGGACAATTCCGACTGCTAGAAGTAGACAACCGGACTGTCCTCCCTATAGAAATGCCTATCCGGATATTAATCTCATCGGAAGATGTTCTTCACTCATGAGCTATCCCCTCACTGGGGATCAAAACCGACGCCATTCCAGGCCGACTGAACCAAGCCACTCTTACGTCCTCCCGCCCCGGCCTTTACTACGGCCAATGCTCAGAAATCTGTGGATCAAACCACAGTTTCATGCCAATTGTCTTAGAATTTATCCCACTTGAGCACTTCGAAAACTGATCCACACTAATGCTCTAAATCATCTGAGAAGCTAGTACAGCGTTAACCTTTTAAGTTAAAGACCGGGAACCTAAACCTCCCCTCAATGAAATGCCCCAATTAGACACGTCAACATGGTTTGTTATCATCTTCCCAATATATGTCTCACTATTCACTTTAATACAACCCAAACTCGCCAAACACAATTTCCCCACCCCCCCGACACCCAAAACATTTAGCACACTAGCGCACCCAACCCCTTGAAAAACAAAATGAACGAAAATCTGTTTGCCTCTTTTACCACTCCCACAATAATAAACATCCCCATCGCGCTCTTTATCGTGGCACTCCCAACCCTACTATTTCCATCACCTAATCGTCTGATCAACAACCGAATCGTCTCCATACAACAGTGAACTACCAACCTGATCCTAAAACGAATAATAATCACTCACGGCCCAAAAGGACAAACCTGGTCCCTAATACTAGTTTCACTAATTATCTTTATCGGAACAACAAACCTCCTGGGCCTACTTCCCCACTCATTCACCCCCACAACTCAACTCTCCATAAACTTGGGAATAGCTATCCCACTGTGAGCTGGAACAGTAGCTGTAGGCTTCCGCCACAAAACCAAAGCATCACTAGCCCACCTCCTACCACAAGGCACCCCGACCCCCCTTATCCCCATACTAGTGATCATCGAAACAATTAGTCTACTTATCCAGCCCGTAGCCCTAGCCGTACGACTCACGGCAAACATCACTGCAGGACACATACTCATGTACCTAACCGGAAGCGCTACACTAGCATTAATGCCTATCAACCCCATAGCAACCTTAACCTCTTTCGCCATCCTAGCCCTGCTAACGATTTTAGAATTTGCAGTAGCACTAATTCAGGCCTACGTCTTCACACTCCTAATCAGCCTCTACCTGCACAATAATACTTAATGACCCACCAAATACACGCCTACCACATAGTCAACCCCAGCCCATGACCCCTGACAGGAGCCCTGTCTGCCCTGCTAATAACCTCAGGACTGACAATATGATTCCACTCTAACTCTATAACTCTTCTTATCACTGGCTTAACTACCAGTTTCCTAACAATATACCAATGATGACGAGACGTTATTCGAGAAAGTACATTCCAAGGACACCACACAACAACTGTGCAAAAAGGACTACGATACGGTATGATCCTATTTATCATCTCAGAAATCTTCTTCTTTTTAGGATTCTTCTGAGCCTTCTACCACTCAAGCCTTGCACCAACACCGGAAATTGGTGGATGTTGACCCCCTGTAGGAATTAACCCACTAAACCCACTCGAGGTCCCCCTCCTAAATACCTCTGTCCTCTTGGCTTCCGGAGTATCAATCACATGAGCCCATCACAGCTTAATGGAAGGTAATCGCAAACACACACTTCAAGCCCTACTCACCACAATCATCCTAGGAGTGTACTTCACCCTCCTACAAACCTCAGAATACTTTGAAGTACCGTTTGCCATCTCCGATGGAGTATTCGGCTCAACTTTTTTTATAGCCACAGGATTTCACGGACTACACGTAATTATTGGATCTTCCTTCCTAACCGTCTGCCTCTTACGCCAACTAAAATTTCACTTCACCTCCAACCACCACTTCGGATTCGAAGCGGCAGCCTGATACTGACATTTCGTAGATGTGGTATGACTATTCCTCTACGTTTCAATTTATTGATGAGGCTCATATTCTCTTAGTATAATAAGTACAGTTGACTTCCAATCAACTAGTTCCGGCAACAAGACCGGAAAGGAATAATTAACTTAATCATCACCCTACTGATCAACTCTACACTAACCTCACTACTAGTCACCATTGCATTCTGACTTCCACAACTAAACGCCTATTACGAAAAGTCAAGCCCATACGAATGCGGATTTGACCCAACAGGATCAGCCCGACTCCCTTTCTCCATAAAATTCTTCCTAGTAGCCATCACATTTCTCTTATTTGACCTAGAGATAGCCTTACTCCTACCACTCCCATGAGCTTCACAAACTAACGACCTTAATTCAACACTAATCATAACTCTCACCCTAATCTCGCTCCTGACACTAGGGCTAGCCTACGAATGATCTCAAAAGGGCCTAGAATGAACTGAGTATGATAATTAGTTTAACCTAAAACAAATGATTTCGACTCATTAAACTACGATTAGACCCGTAATTATCACATGCCATTCATCTACATCAACATTCTTTTGGCACTTACTACAGCCCTCCTCGGACTATTACTGTTCCGATCACATATAATGTCCTCCCTCCTATGCCTAGAAGGTCTAATACTATCCCTATTTATCATAAGCGCCCTAACGACCCTAGGTACCCACCACACACTGTCCATCACAATACCCATTATACTCATGGTATTTGCGGCTTGTGAAACCGCACTAGGGCTAGCCCTCCTAGTCACAATTTCAAACACCTACGGATCGGATTACGTACAAAACCTCAACCTCCTACAATGTTAAAACTTATTCTACCAACGACCATGCTAATTCCCCTCGTCTGACTATCAAAAAACAACATAATCTGAATTAATCCCACCATCCACAGCTTGCTTATCAGCTTAATCAGCTTACCAATGTTTTACCAAACCACCGGCACTAGCCTGAATTTCTCACCAATATTCTTCACCGACCCTCTCTCCGCACCCCTGCTAATCCTAACAACCTGATTGCTTCCCTTGATAATCATTGCCAGTCAGCCCCACCTACCCAAAAACACTATTACCCAAAAAAAAACATACATCTCAATGCTCATTCTCCTCCAGACGACCCTGGTTATAACGTTTACCACCACAGAACTAATCATGCTTTACATTCTATTTGAAACAACCCTAATTCCAACTCTCATCATTCTAACCCGGTGAGGTAACCAAACAGAGCGACTAAACGCAGGACTATATTTCCTATTCTATACACTAATTGGATCCCTACCACTACTAGTGGCACTAACCTACATCCAAAACTCCCTAGGATCCCTGAACTTTCTTGTCATCCAATATTGATCCCAACCACTCCCCATCACCTGATCATCTAACCTCCTATGACTAGCGTGCATAACAGCCTTCATAGTTAAAATACCACTGTACGGACTTCACCTGTGACTACCAAAAGCCCACGTCGAAGCCCCCATCGCAGGTTCAATAGTCCTAGCAGCCATCCTACTAAAACTAGGAGGCTACGGGATACTGCGCATTACAACTATTTTAGACCCACTAACCAAATCAATAGCCTACCCCTTCATGACACTATCCCTATGAGGAATAGTTATGACCAGCTCAATCTGCCTCCGCCAGACCGACCTAAAGTCTCTAATCGCTTACTCCTCAGTGAGTCATATAGCACTAGTAACTGTAGCCATCCTCACCCAAACCCCATGGAGTATCACAGGAGCCTCGACCCTGATAATCGCTCACGGACTAACCTCGTCCTTACTATTCTGCCTGGCTAACACCAACTATGAACGCACCCACAGCCGCACCATAATCCTAACCCGCGGACTTCAAACCCTCCTACCCCTGATAGCGCTGTGGTGACTCCTAGCTAGCCTAGCTAATCTAGCCCTCCCCCCCACAATTAACCTAATGGGAGAACTGTTCACAATCATATCAACACTCTCATGATCCAACACCACAATTATACTACTGGGCCTCAACATAACAATCACTGCCCTATACTCGCTATCCATTCTAATTACCACACAACGCGGCAATCCAACCAACCACATCCACATAATCAAACCAACCTTCACACGAGAAAACACATTAATACTCATACACCTACTTCCACTAATCCTCCTATCAACCAACCCTAAACTTATCCTAGGACTACCCTACTGTAGGCATAGTTTACCAAAAACACCAGATTGTGAATCTGGAAACAGGACCCCAAACACCCTTGCCAACCAAGATAGACATCCAAGAACCGCTAACTCTTGTCACCGTACATAAAAATACGGCTCTCTTACTTTTATAGGACAGGTTAGCCGTCCGTTGGTCTTAGGAACCAAAAACCTGGTGCAACTCCAGATAAAAGTAATCAACCTATCCCTCACCCTCACCTTAACCACTTTTCTTATCCTCATCACACCCATCATTCTCCCAACCCCGAAAACCCATAATACCCTCCAATACCCAAACCACATAAAAACATCCGTCGTATACGCCCTGCTAACCAGCACGATCCCAACCATCATATTCACTTGGTCGGGACAAGAGATTATTATCTCAAACTGACATTGAATAACAATTCAAACCGTGAAAATCACCCTAAGCTTTAAACTAGACTACTTCGCACTAATATTCACCCCAGTAGCACTCTTTGTAACGTGATCCATCATAGAATTTTCGATATGGTATATACGCTCGGACCCCCACATCAACCGCTTCTTCAAGTACCTCCTCCTATTCCTAATCACCATAATCACTCTAGTGACTGCCAATAACCTTTTCCAACTATTTATTGGATGAGAAGGAGTTGGCATCATATCCTTCCTACTAATCGGATGATGACACGGACGGACAGACGCCAACACGGCAGCACTCCAAGCAGTCCTGTATAACCGCATAGGGGACGTAGGCTTCATCCTAGCTATAGCATGATTCCTACTTCACTCCAACTCATGAGAACTCCAACAGATCCTTATACTAAATCCAAACGAAAGCACCCTCCCCCTCCTAGGACTGCTCCTAGCAGCAATAGGAAAATCAGCCCAATTTGGCTTACACCCCTGACTACCATCAGCTATAGAAGGACCAACTCCAGTATCTGCATTACTGCACTCTAGCACCATAGTGGTAGCAGGCATCTTCCTACTCGTACGGTTTCACCCCCTCCTACAAAACAACAATCTAGTCCTGACACTAACCATATGCCTGGGAGCCACCACCACCCTATTTACCACAATCTGCGCCCTAACACAAAATGATATCAAAAAAATTATCGCCTTCTCTACATCGAGCCAACTGGGCTTAATAATAGTAACAATCGGAATTAACCAACCCAACCTGGCATTCCTACACATCTGTACCCACGCATTTTTCAAGGCGATACTATTCTTGTGCTCTGGCTCTATCATCCACAACTTAAACAATGAACAAGACATCCGAAAAATAGGCGGGCTATTCATAGCCCTCCCATTCACCACAACCTCGCTTATTATTGGAAGCCTGGCACTGACCGGTATACCATTCCTCACTGGCTTCTACTCCAAAGATCTAATCATTGAATCAACGAGCACATCATACACCAACGCCTGAGCCCTCCTAACCACCCTAATCGCCACCTCCCTCACGGCCGTATACAGCACACGTATTATCCACTTTGCCCTACTAGACCAACCGCGCTTCCAAACCCTAACCCCAATCAACGAGAACAACCCTTTCATCCTCCGCCCCATCAAACGCTTAGCAATAGGCAGCATCTTTATGGGATTCCTAATCTCCAACAACATATCACCAACATCAACCCCCCATATAACAATACCAACACATTTAAAACTATCAGCACTGGCAGTCACCATCCTAGGATTCCTACTGGCCATCGAACTGAATAAACTAACCCACAACCTACAACTTAAAAAGCCGTCCCACCCATACCTATTCTCCAATCTACTAGGCTTCTTTACTAGTATTATACACCGAACACCACCCTACCTCATCCTTACCACCAGCCAAAACCTAGCAACAACCCTGCTGGACCAAACCTGACTGGAAAAGACAGCACCAAAAGGCCTATCCCAGCTCAACCTTCTAGCCTCAATCAACACCTCAAACCAAAAAGGACTAATCAAGCTCTACTTCCTCTCTTTTCTTACATCACTACTCTTAGTCTCCCTTCTAATACTCTACCACCCCGCGTAACCTCGACCACAACAAAGACACTAACAAACAAAGCCCACCCAGCTATAACCATAAACCAAACCCCATAACTATACAACGAAGACACCCCAACATAATCATCACGAACAAGCCCCTCCCCACCACCACCAAAAACAACCCAATCTTCCATATGCTTAAAACTACAAAATACAGACTCTACACTTTCACCAGCCAAAAGCGAAACTACTACCAATCCTTCAACTAATAAACCCACAAGTAAACCCCCAAATACAACAACATTAGACCCCCAAACTTCAGGATACTCCTCAATCGCTATAGCCGTAGTATACCCAAATACTACCAATATACCACCAAGATAAACCAAAAATACCATTAAACCTAAAAAAGAACCCCCAAAACCCACCACCATACCACACCCCCCCCCCCCCCCTACAACCAACCCCAACCCACCATAAATAGGAGATGGCTTACACGAAAATCCAATAAAACCGACCACAAAAATCACACTCAGTACATACATAGCATATATCATAATTCCCACATGGAATTCAACCATGACCAGTGGCACGAAAAACCACCGTTGTAATTCAACTACGAGAACTAATGACCAACATTCGCAAAATCCACCCATTACTCAAACCCATCAACCACGCACTCATCGACCTACCTACACCATCAAATATCTCAACATGATGAAACCTAGGGTTCCTCCTAGGAACATGCCTAGTCATACAGACCCTAACAGGCCTATTTCTAGCGATACACTACTCATCTGACACAACAACCGCCTTCTCATCTATCGCCCATATCTGCCGAGATGTAAATTACGGCTGAACTATCCAACACCTCCATGCCAACGGAGCATCCATATTCTTTATATGCCTATACTTACATATTGGACGAAATCTATACTACGGCTCCTACTCCTACTTAGAAACCTGAAACACCGGAGTAATACTACTGCTCACCGTAATAGCCACAGCATTCATGGGATACGTACTACCATGAGGACAAATATCATTCTGAGGGGCAACAGTGATCACAAACCTACTCTCGGCTATCCCCTACATTGGAACAGATCTAGTAGAATGAATTTGAGGTGGATTCTCCATTGGAAAAGCCACACTAACCCGATTCTTCACTCTCCACTTCATCACACCGTTTATCATCCTAGCCCTAGTACTGACACACCTACTATTCCTCCACGAAACAGGATCAAACAACCCACTGGGCATCTCATCAAACTCCGACAAAATCCCATTCCACCCGTACCACACCATCAAAGACATCCTAGGCCTACTCATCATAATTCTGACCACACTGGCACTCACCCTACTCCACCCAGACCTCCTGGGAGACCCCAACAACTACACCCCAGCAAACCCACTTAACACCCCACCACACATCAAGCCGGAATGGTACTTCCTCTTCGCCTACACCATCCTACGCTCCACCCCAAGCAAACTCGGCGGTGTCCTAGCTCTCATCTGCTCCATCCTCGTACTAGCAATTATCCCAATAACACACACAGCGAAACAGCGAAGTCTAACATTCCGACCAATTAGCCAATGCCTATTCTGAATCCTAACGGCCGACCTACTAATCCTAACATGAATCGGGGGCCAACCAATAGACCCCCCATTCACCACTATTGGCCTACTAGCATCTATCCTATACTTCACTACTATTCTAGTCCTCACACCCATAGCAGGCCTAATCGAAAACAGCCTAATAAAATGATAACAGCCCTCGTAGTATAACAGATTACACTAGCCTTGTAAACCAGAAATGAAATACGCATTTCCAAGGGCACCTCAGGGAAGAGACTACCATCAGCCTCACCATCGGCTCCCAAAGCCAAAATTCTAATTAAACTACCCCCTGATCCGAACGGCAACTTCAACCCAACCAAATCCCAATGTACTATATCAGTATTGAAAAATCTAACCCTACCGCGCCATGCCTGGGCGCGGTAGTTGGCCCTATGCTTTATCGTGCATACATTTATATTCCCCATGCATATCACCTATATACTAGATATTATTATATTACATAGTACATTGCATTCTTAATCGTACATAGCGCATAGCTTGAAATTAGTCCCAGCCACCATGCTTATCACCTCCAACGTCTTTCCGTAATCACCAAGCTTCGGGAAATCAGCAATCCATCCAATAAGTGTCCCTCTTCTCGCTCCGGGCCCATCGATCGTGGGGGTTTCTATACCGGAACTATAACTGGCATCTGGTTCTTTCTTCAGGGCCATGGAATTAGTAATCGCCCACTCGTTCCCCTTAAATAAGACATCTCGATGGACTAATGACTAATCAGCCCATGATCACACATAACTGTGGTGTCATACATTTGGTATCTTTTTTTTTGGGGGGGGGATCTCGCTATCACTCCCCTACGGCCACCGCGAGGCGGCCTTGAGCCGGTGACCTGATTGTAGACGCGCTTACGGTGAAGTATCGACGCGGTCAACATAAACAGTCCACAGAACAGCTGTCAAGTCAATGAAGGAAGCGGAGGGTTTACTTAATGATGCAGGGAAGTTCAGTTAATGATTGTAAGATATAGCAGTTAATGGTTACAGGACATGTACATTTAATGGTTACAGGATATTTTCTTAATGGTCGCAGGACATACACGTACGTACACGTACACGTACACGTACGTACACGTACACGTACACGTACACGTACACGTACACGTACGTACACGTACACGTATATACACGCATACGCATGCTCAGCAAACCCCCCCTACCCCCCCGTACTTGCTCAACGCATCCTTACGCCACTTTCTTAGTTCTGTCAAACCCCAAAAGCAGAACAATGACACAAGTGCCCAACAAGTAAACGTCACTCCTATTTTCTCATCACCATAGCGATATTCCTATCTACACCAATACTAACGTAGTACTCAAGCATTCTAGGACTCCTGCCATGAGTAAGGCCTATGCCTTGATAAATTATAATTAAATTTCAGACCTTTTTGCCATCGCGAATAACATTTAGCATAATATTTTGTTACAGTCGCATCCCAGTAT